TCGAATAAGCCAATTCGTTTGGGACCCTGCGGATCCACTCTTTTTCCTATTCAAAGATCCGCCTTTTATCTCTGTGTTTTCACATCGAGAATTCTTTGTAGATGAAGAGATGCCAAAGGGGCTTCTTACTTCCCAAACAGATCTTCCTACAACTCTATATAAACGCTGGTTTATCAAGAATACGCAAGAAAGGCACTTCGAATTGTTGATTCATCGCCAGAGATGGCTTAGAACCAACAGTTCATTATCTAATGGATTTTTCCGTTCTAATACTCCATCCGAGAGTTATCAGTATTTATCAAAGCTGTTCCTATCTAACGAAACGCTATTGGATCAAATGACAAAGACATTGTTGAGAAAAAGATGGCTTTTCCCGGATGAAATGAAAATTGGATTCATGTAACAAGAGAAAGGTTTCCCATTCCTTAGCCGGAAAGATATGTGGCCATGAAACAGGGATTAAGTGGAACAGAATTGACTGGGCGGTAGAGTCGTGGAAACACCTGTTTCTTCCATATTTTGGACCTTAGCTCCATGGAACAATATACTAACTACTGCTGAAACATGGAAGAATTGAAATCTTAGATCAAAACATTATGTATGGATGGTATGAACTGCCTAAACAAGAATTCTTGAACAGCGAACAACCGGAGCTATTACTCACTACATCAAAAAATTTCCATTAATGAAAGATGTAAATCCATTGGAAAATCAAAAATACGCATGTTGGATGAAATGGTTGTTGCTATCTGCTACAATAACGACTCGTTGGTTTAACTGAATAACTAAATAAAATAGATAGACATTTCTCTTCGTCTCAGGTCGACGGATCTTCTCAATTGAAAGACCCCCTATATGGATAATACACATTCCAGTTGACCGACTAATTCGAATTGTTTTGTTCCGAAGCAAAGATATCCGCGGGGCGGTTCGTCCTATTCAGATATTCACGACCAAGAAGTACTGGATTCTCTTTCGGGTAGGCCCTGAAAGGAGAAGGAAGGCTGGAATGCCAACGGGCGTCTATTATTGAATTATTGAATTCACCCGACCCGATAGTACCCATTTTGGGAACGTCCAGTGCCAAAGTCACTGAATGGGTAAGTCCCCAATCCCTAAAACGGACTATGTAATGTACTTTATCCGCCGGGTTACGGGTGGGCATTTTACCAGAGGTTTCTATTGTATCAATCTACCCTTGTGTGATTCCTGTTGAAGCATATACTCGGGGGGTGGGTGCAGGGCGGATGATTTCAAAGCAGACTCCCCATTCATTAGATAGAGAAGATCACCAAGATTTCGTGATCCGCTGCCGAACTTATTCCAAGTCAATGAGCATTCTCAATATTTAATATTATGCCTTGAAGAGGAATTATTCATAGAAAGCCGCCCTAAAGATCGGTGCTTGTTGCAACCCTATGAAAGCTATGAAATTAATAGCATATTAAGTCTACACGAGTAGAATGGAACTCAAAAGATAGCACGTCACTCGTCGCACATGTAGATGTAGATCTATAGGAACCGAGCTATCTCACGGCGTTGCCACCAGCGGAACATCCCGACCAGCTCCTCACCTTCTATAAACATCTTCTGATTGAGCTCCCGTCGGTTACTCTTTTTCGTTGTCTTGGGTCGCCAACTTCGACAAATATCTTCTTGCCAGGGGCCAGAAACACCGTATTTATTGTCATAACCCGTGTTCACCGCGCTCTGAGACATGAGACACCCGAAAAAAGTGGATTCTCCGGGAGGCTATAAGTAGGCCGTTTGCTATTGCTATAAGGGCTGCTCGCCTTTATACGGCTTGGCTTCGCTATCGCTCCTATGTAGTGGTCGGCCTAAAAACGAGTATTCCTACCATACAAGAATGCCTATTCTCTAGTGCTAGAAGCTTCGCCAGAAGCAAGCAAGACGAGGTCGCTCTGCTTCGTAGCCAAGGCTCGTTCCGTACTTTACTTACGAGCTTGTGTAGTACTCGCCCCTATCTCTAAAGGGGCTTATGCATTCCACTCGTAGTTTACTAAACGAGCGGTCGAGCGAGCGAAGCCTTCAATTTAGTGGCTTCCCCCCCGTGCCTCACCCTACTCTTTCATTTCTGCTTAAGCTTCCCCGGTTTGGGGGATTAATTGATTAGATACCCGAGAACCATAATCTTTCCTAGGAACAGCTTCTACGACGATAGGCGTAAAGGCATGATTAGTTCCACAAATCTCACTGCACTGACCATAGTAAACTCCTTCTCGTTGTACCGAAATAGAGATCTGATTTAAACGACCAGGTACAGCATCACATTTGACACCTGAGGAAGGTACAGCCCAACTATGAGGTACATCAGCAGGTGTTACAATAATACGTAGATGAGTTTTGGCTGGTACAACCACTCTATTGTCCACTTCTAATAAACGTGATTGACCCAATTCTAGATCATCTTCTGGAATCGTATAACTGTCAAAAGTGAGTGACTGTTCATCGGAACTGTTATAGTCTGAATACTCATAAGTCCGATACCATTGATGTCCAATAGCTTTGATAGTAATGGCTGGATCGACTACTACCTCGTCCATTGAGTATAACAGAGCAAATGATGGTATAGCAATGAACATCGGGATGATACTAGGAAATATGGTCCGAAGAATCTCGATAGTAGTTCCATGAACAATCCTTTGCGGGATTGGATTTTTTTTATAGTGGAAATGCCATAAAGCGCGAACCAAGATCCGTGATACGAAAACCAAAATAAGAATGAGGAAGAAAAAGATATCGTGATGTAAGTCCATTATTCCTTCCATCATAGGGGTTGCTGCGTCTTGAAATCCTAATTGCCATGGTTCCGCTGCATCACAAGGAGCAATTGTGAGGAATATCCATTCTAGCACTTTTACAATCATTTGGTTTGGTTCATTTTTTGACTGCTCTGCTCCCCCCAAAAAAGATGAAAGACTTGTAAGAAATCGCTGGTTGGGTTGGTCCAACCAAGAAAGACATGGGAATCTCACAGGAAATAGCATTCTTTTCGATCTGCACTGAACACCGGCGTAATCTAGATGATTAAAAGAGTGAACCAACGGTACGGACTAGAATGACACTCTTACAGTACGATATATAAAGATGTTACAACTGGGTTTCTAATATGTCAATCCCCATCTTGATCTGGTTATATCAAGATGGCCGAGGAAGACAGAGCGTTTATCACCATATCAGATAGGAGGGCGCGTTCGGTTACAAGGTGATGCCGTTTGGTCTAAAGAATGCCGGGGCGACGTACCAGCGAGCCATAACAGCGCAGTTTCATGATATGATTCACAAGGAAATGGAGGTCTATGTCGATGACATGATCGCGGCTTAAGAAGACCGTGAATTTGAAGAAAGTGTTTGACAGATTGCGGAAATACAGTCTTCGTCTTCATCCGAAAAAAAAGCCGGGAGGAGGTTTGGTGCTTTGTCAGGTAAGCTACTCGGGTTCATTGTCAGCAGAAGACAAATCGAAGTCGACCTGCAAAAGCCAAAGCAATTATCGACATGCCGGTACCAAAGATAGAGAAATAAATCTGGGCTTTTTGGGGCAGGCTACAATACATCAGCAGGTTCATTGCCCAGCTCACACCCATCTGTGAGCCGATCTTTAAACTGCTCAGAAAATAAAGAATACCCCGCCTTTCAGAAAAGATAGACACAAGGAACTGGGGTTGACAAAAGGCGTTTGACAAAGTTAAGAAATATCTACTCAATCCTCCCCCGCGGTCGACCTCTCTTGATGTATCTGTCAGTAATGGAAGCATCCATGAGTTGTGTCTTTGGTCAGCACGATGAAACGGGTAGGAAGGAAAGAGCCATATACTATCTCAGCAAGAAGTTCACAGATTATGAGACAAGGTATACGGTTCTAGAAAAGACCTGTTGTGCTCTTACATGGGCCTCGCAACGCCTACGCCACTACATGTTGAACTATACGACCATGCGCGCTGAAGTATCTCTTTGAAAAGCCAGCCCTCACGGGCCGTACAGTAAGGTAGCAGATGTTACTCTCAGAGTTCGATATTGTGTACGTCACCCAGAAGCCCTAAATGAGAAAGGCAAGGGAAGGGGCAGGCAATAGCAGACCACCTGCGGGATCATCCCATCCCGTGCCTGACTATGAGCTTGATTTTATTAGTAAGGGGACGAATTCCCCGGACGAAGCTATTCTATTTGCGGTAGGCGAAGAAGAAGACGAAACTCCTCATGATTGGCAAATGTTCTTTTACGGTGCAGTAAATCAGAACGGAAATCGAGTTGGAAGCAGCCCTTTTCTACATGCTATCTTAAAGCTCGCCAAAAGGAGCCCAGCCCATATTCCCATAGCTGTCAAGTTGAGGTTCTTTTGCACAAAAAATTTAGCAGAATATTCTGCGTGTATCACAGGCGCTTCGCGCTCTCGACTTGAGAATCAAAGAGATTCATGTATATGTATATGGAAATTCGTCACTTATCATCTTTCAGACAACTGGTAATTGGAAAACCAAAGATCATAAGCTCATTCTCTACCATCACTATCTGGAAGATATCAGCCTAAAGTTAAGACGGATTACCTTCAATTATCTGTCGAGGACGAAGAATCAGTTTGCTGACGCATTGGCCACACTAGCTTCCATGATCAGTAGACGGTATTGATATCCGAGTCGACGAATCGGATTGAAATCAGTGTGAAGAAGAGTCATGCGAGGACTAATCAAGCACAGCTAAATAGTATAGTCATGTCCACAAAAAAAGGAAAAAAGATCGTCAACGCTTCCAACGTCCGTAGAAACTAAGTAGGAGGGCCGGAACTAGAGGCACCGAAGGTGAGACCCCATTTCCTGTCTACCTCTCTGAATCCTGAGTTTTCACAGCAGTAGAGACTCGCGCTTTAGCCGCTTCATCTGAAGTGAAGGAGGGCTTACAGAAGTCACAGCACCTGAAAGTGACAATAGGCAAATCAACATAAATGCAAGAAAAAGAGGAAACTGTACATCAAGCCGCGG